TACCATATAATAATAAAAAGAATTATATACGCATGAAATAACTATGAAACCCGCCGTACAAAAATAAATATTTTTAGATAGGGACATATTCTTTTTTTTTCTAAAAAAAGAATATCTACCGAATTGTTGTAGATTTCAATTAGAGAGTTCGTGCACAATATAAGCGGAACTATATGGACATCGGATCATATATGTATTACCATTATGTAGTACAAATTACTATAAAGAATAAAGAAGGAGTTTTTAAAATGAGAGATCTAAAAACATATCTCTCCGTGGCACCAGTAGTAAGTACTCTCTGGTTCGGATCTTTAGCGGGTCTATTGATAGAGATCAATCGTTTATTCCCAGATGCGTTGATATTCCCCTTTTTTTCATTCTAGTTCTTAACCCGGGAAGGGGTGAAGAAGATTAGAGCTACAATCAAATATCTGTGACTAATCCTCTCCCCTTATCTTTTTTTTGTTATTCGAATACAAAATAAGTTAGAAAAAGAAAAGAGAAAGAATAAAAGTGGATTCAACCTCAGTCAAACTCGGACTTGGGCCTAGGTTCCAATTAAATTAATAAACGAGTGATAACAGAAATTAAAATTGGATGGCTAGCACAAAAATATAATACAAGATACTGAAATGAAAAATGAAATACTGTACTGCGATTCTAAATTTGGAAATCCTTGTATTACTTATTATTACTATAATATGATTGCAACGAAATCTTGCATCATTTTAGCAACTTCTGCTTTTTTCGTTCCTTTTTTCTTTTCGTCATTTTTTTTTTTTGATCTGAAAATGAAATAGTTGCGTAAATCAAAAATACAAAGGAGGTTCATGGCCAAGGGTAAAGATGCCCGAGTAACGGTTATTTTGGAATGTACTAGTTGTGTTCGAAACATTTCTAATAAAGAATCAATGGGGATTTTCAGATATATTACTCAAAAGAATCGACACAATACACCTAGTCGATTGGAATTGAGAAAATTCTGTCCCTGTTGTTACAAACATACGATTCATGGGGAGATAAAGAAATAGATCCGTCTGTGTGTAACCCTTCCATTCCAAGGAAAATGAAAAATTACATATAGAAAATAGATTTTCTATTTAATAATAAAAAAAAGAAATCCTATTTCTTAATTCTAAATCGGTTTTTTTTGATCCGATTGAAATAGGATTTTCGGGATAAGGAATAAACAAACCATGGATAAATCAAAGCGACTCCTTCTTAAATCCAAACGATCTTTTCGTAGGCGTTTGCCCCCGATTCAATCGGGGGATCGAATTGATTATAGAAACATGAGTTTAATTAGTCGATTTATTAGTGAACAAGGAAAAATATTATCTAGACGAGTAAATAGATTGACTTTAAAACAGCAACGATTAATTACTATTGCTATAAAACAAGCTCGTATTTTATCTTTGTTACCTTTTCTTAATAATGAAAAACAATTTGAAAGAAACGAGGCAATTGCTAGAACTATTGGTCTTAGAACTAGAAATAAATAAGCTTACCTTTCAAGTGAATAAAAATGAAAATCTAAACGCTCAAAGTAGGATTGATGCTTTGTTCAAAAAATCCGAGAACCTAGATTTGATTTTCGTGTTGTAAGAATAAAAAAAAAGAATGAGGGAAGCAGAATCAATCTTTTTTTTTATTGAGCATCTTTGTTTATTTTGACAATTTGATAATATTTATGATACTAATTTCTACTCTACCTTCCCGGCGTTCATTCTGCAGGGAACTCCATTTAAACTATTCCGATGGATTCTTTCCACTCTTCTTATTTTCTAATCTCATTTGAAATACTATAAAGACAATTCCTATTTAATATAGCGATTTGTGCAAGTATTTTACGATTAAGAAGCAACTCCTTCTTGTACAGATTGTTCATTAATCCACTATAATTATAGTATACTTTACTGTCTCGAACTACTGCATTTATTCGAGCGATCCATAAATGGCGAAAATCCCTTTTTTTCCTAACTCTATCCCGATAGGATGAAACCAAAGCTCTTATTTTCTGTTGAGTAATAGTTCGAGTAAGTCTTGAATGAGCCCCTCGAAAACTTGATGCAAATAAACGAATTTTTGTTCTACGTCTCCGAGTTATATATCCTCGTTTAATTCTGGTCATTGAATAAAAAAAACTTTGATGAATAACTAATTGATTTCTTTTCTTTCAGTTATTCCTTTCCTAGTCTTTTAATAACAAAACGGATTTTTCCAATGTATAAAAAAAAATTCCAATGGCTTTTGCTACTATAACCTTCCCGACCACTATTTTTTTTTTCTTTTTTGGAGAGACATTTAATCTCATAATAAAAAATTGTATTGATATTGTGATACTAAGTATCAAAAAAACATAGTAAACGTAAATAAAAAAAAATGGATAAAGAAATAGCGGTTTCCATCGTTTCTATGGTTAGTTCTTAAACGGTGAGGTCCTCTCTATACACCGGAGCTCGTTCTTTTCTATTGTTAACTTGTACAGTTCACGTTCTTTGGCTCTACCCATGAATTATCGTTCTTTCACAATGAGATTTACCTATGCAGTAACGGTATTTAATTATGAAGATTCGCCGGGTAGCTAACCCTCTTAGTCCGTTTTTGCAAGAAGAAGGGTATAATATAATCCTTCTGTTAAATAGGATTTCCTCCGCGTAATGGATAAGCATTTATTACCAATGGGGAATTCTTTCTCATCTTAAATTGAAAACGGGGGTGATTGGATTTGCACCAATATAAACCATAAATTTGATACACAATAAAGGGTACGAGAAATCTTTTTTTTTAGATAGTGAATGGAGCTCTTCCATTCTATCCTATTCATTCACTGGTATTGATCACTGATACTGGAAAAATACTTTCCTTTCTTTTGTGCCAGTCTATGATCTGAACGAGTCGCACATACACCCTAGTACATGTTCCTCGACGCTGAGGACATCCCCGAAGGGCGGGCGATTTGGTAACATTTTTGATTGGCTGTCTTGTGTTTCTAATAAGTTGTTTAATAGTTGGCATGTTGAATCATATACATAATGAATTGGTTTAGATCGATCCTAACCGGATGATTATGAATTAGTTCTATTTTCTATTAAACCCGGTAAGAAGATAAAATATCAAATTGCGGATTTGCAAAAAATACCTTCTTTCTATTTTTTATTCAACGGCTACAAGATCAACAATTCCATGAGCTTGGGCTTCTGTTGCTGACATAAAAACATCCCTTTCCATGTCTTCGGATATAACCCATAAGGGTTTGCCTGTTCTTTGTACATAAACTCTTGTGATGCTTTCCCGCAACTTCAGTAGTTCTTCCGCTTCCAAGATAAATTCTCCCGTTTGTGCTTCATAAAAAGAACTAGCAGGTTGATGGATCATTACCCTGATGATTTAATAAATGGTTTCTCTATCTCACATGATGAGTTAAAGAGAAAAACAATAAATAAATTGAAACAACCGTACAGGCATCTTTTGTGCATTGCATACGGCTTCACAATGGAATTCATTTTCACCTTCCATCAAAGGAATAGAAAATATAGGATCTATCAGACCCAGAGGAGTAAATGATCCAATAACCACCCTTCCTTTTATTTTGAAGTAATTTTTAAATACTATGATGGCTCCGTTGCTTTCTTATTTGTCGTCTTTTATTCAGCAATCCCAAAGTTTCTTTTTTTTTTTTGTAATTCAAATAAATAAAAAAATTATTTATTTATTTGAATATTCTTTCATAACCGAAATATTGTTAAGAGTCTTCTGTTGTGAAAACAAAAAAGTTTGTGACGCTGAAAGAGGGGGCCCTCGATAGATCAAATAAAATAGGAAATGCCTTTTATCTCATACTACTGTTTCGATACATAATCTTAAGGATTTAGAAAAAAACAAAAGAATAAAAAAGGTCTCATATCGAATTCAAAGTGCCATGCTATTATTACTTAATATTCATATTTTATATGGCGAAGGCATAGTTTTGTTTTATTTTTTGTCTCAAATTTAACTAAAAAAAGCAGTGGCGCCAAGCGTGAGGGAATGCTAGACGTTTGGTAATTTCTCCACCGACTAGAATAAAAGATCCCATTGAGGCGCCTAATCCCATGCATATTGTCTGTACATCAGGTCGCACAAATTGCATAGTATCATAAATAGCTACTCCGGGTATTACCCATCCGCCGGGAGAGTTTATAAATAAATACAGATCTTTGGTATCATCCTCTATACTGAGATATACCATAAGACCGATAAGTTGATTTGAGATCTCGCTATCAACCTCTTGGCCTAAAAAAAGTAATCTTTCTCGATAAAGTCGGTTGATTAGGATAAAATTGTATACCTTAAGAACCGTACATGCACCTTTTGATGCATACGGTTCAACAAAAATTGCGAAAAAAAAAAAAAGAATCAATGTTTAGATTCCAGTCTTTTTTAGTTTAGCGGGATCTTTTTAACTTCTAATGAACGGGCCTTCCTTTTTTCAAGAAAGATTCGTTTTGGCTCCTTTATCTATAATCTATACTATAAAAAAGAAAAAAAAAACGAATTCATTCAATTTATTGATCTAACTTTTCATTGATGTATTCTTTCATCGAAATTAAATTGAAATTACGATGTAATTTTCTTGTTTCTGAATGGGCTTCTTCACTTCAATTCTTTTAGGTTTATGCTATACTCCGAGTAAAGATACGCCTGATTTGGATTTGCACATATAGGACAAATGCCTAAATACCATGTCTTTGTGCTACGACTTCTTTTTTTTTTTTCATTATTTTTATGTTTTTTATACCAAATATTCAACGTATTCATCATATGACTCGATTGATTAGCAGTTTTAGATCACTGCTATTTATAACTAAAATATGATACAAGTAGTAACTATCGAATCCATATATTCAAAATTGGGTTTTTTCTAAACGGAGCCTCTATACTTCATTTTATTGGTCCAACCAAGCAAACCATAAATTTTTCTAATTGATAAGATTAATCTGTATACCCCCTCAAAAAAA